ATATTTAAAGAAAGAATATTCCATATTAGAAAAACTACAAATACGCTATATTATGTTATGCTTAAAAAAATCCGAACGAATAAAAAAAAAAACACACCGATATGATGTTTCACGATATATATAGTAGTGGGGGACTATGGGACAAAAAATAAATCCACTTGGTTTCAGATTGGGCGCAACCCAAGGGCATCATTCTCTTTGGTTTGCACAACCCAAAAATTATTCCGAAGATCTACAAGAAGATCAAAAAATACGAGATTGTATCAAAAATTATGTACAAAAAAATCTGAAAATATCCTCTAATGTCGAGGGAATTGCACGTATAGAGATTCAAAAAAGAATCGATTTGATTCAAGTGATAATCTATATGGGATTCCCCAAGTTATTAATAGAAGAAAGGACTCGAAAAATCGAAGAATTACAATTCAATGTACAAAAAGAACTCAATTGTGTAAACCGAAAACTCAACATTGCTATTACAAGAATTGTAAACCCTTATGGGCACCCCAATATTCTTGCGGAATTTATAGCCGGGCAATTAAAAAATAGAGTTTCATTTCGCAAAGCAATGAAAAAAGCTATTGAATTAACTGAGCAAGCAGGTACAAAAGGAATTCAAGTACAAATTGCAGGTCGTATCGACGGAAAAGAAATTGCACGTGTCGAATGGATCAGAGAAGGTAGGGTTCCTCTACAAACCATTCGAGCCAAAATAGACTATTGCTCCTACGCAGTTCGAACTATCTATGGGGTATTAGGTATCAAAATTTGGATATTTGTAAACGAAGAATAATAAACATTTACTTAACTTGTATTTAGTTCTATTTCTATTTAATGATAAAAAAATGAACAATTCTATAAGGTTGAATAAAAATTCAATTAATCATTTGATATAATTGCTATGCTTAGTGTGTGACTCGTTGGTTTTTCTATTAGGATTAGGTTTCAAAAAAATGGAATAACTCGTAGTACGAACTAATAACTATAGAACTAATAACCAACTCATTGCTTCGCATTATCTGGATATAAAGAAAGAGCCAGTCAAAATATGATATAGATATATAGGATATATATATAAGTCATATCATTGTAGCAACTGAAATCTTTTTTGCAAAAAAAAAAATATAAACCAATCTGATTATTGGTTGTAAAGCAAGAAAAGGATACAGATAAATGGAAAGGTGAGAGAAAGATAGAAAAAGAATACCAACGATATACGATTCCAATATGTACGGTCTATGAGTCATCTCATAAAAAAGAATGTAATAAAGCATCAATACTGATTGATCCCTAATTAGACAAATACGTGGATAGAACCACAAATAAAGAGCCCCGAGCCAATAAAGACTGAGAAGGTTGACTCAAAAATTTCATTAGGAGCTCCGTTGTAGAATTCAGACCTAATCATTACTCAAGAGGTGGTGGGGACGATAGAACCTGTGAATGCATAAGATTCTATTGAAAAGGAATCCTAATGATTCAGTAGGTAGGATGGCGGAACGAACCAAATTTTTTTTTTTGAAAGATTGTGTTGTCATAGACTAATCTTACAACTGAATGTTGAAAGAGTAAATATTCGCCCGCGAATTTTTTTTTATGAAGGTTGAATAAATTCGATATGATAAGAAAAAGCAAAATCAAATAAAGATTCATTATAAGATTAAATAGAATACGTGGTTAATTATATATATATATAAAATCAAAAGAAAAAAAAAATTATATTATTCTATTAAATAAATGGAATTTTAAAGAATACCCCGATTCAGTATATTATTCACCATGTATTTGATTTTTAATCGTTTAATTCGCGAGGAGCTGGATGAGAAGAAATTCTCATGTCCAGTTCTGTAATAGAGATGGATGGAATTGATAAACAACCATCAACTATAACCCCAAAAGAACCAGATTCCGTAAACAACATAGAGGAAGAATGAAAGGAATATCTTATCGAGGTAATCGTATTTGCTTTGGTAGATATGCTCTTCAAGCACTTGAACCCGCTTGGATCACGTCTAGACAAATAGAAGCGGGGCGTCGCGCAATGACACGAAACGCACGCCGCGGTGGAAAAATATGGGTACGTATATTTCCAGACAAACCAGTTACAGTAAGACCAACCGAAACGCGTATGGGTTCGGGGAAAGGATCTCCCGAATATTGGGTAGCTGTTGTTAAACCCGGCAGAATACTTTATGAAATGAGCGGAGTGGCAGAAAATATAGCCAGAAGGGCTATTTCAATAGCGGCATCAAAAATGCCTATACGAACTCAATTCATTCTTTCGGTATAGGATAGAAATGTAGAACAAAAGGAAATAATTTTTTTGATAAAAAAAAAATTGTAGGTTTCTTGTTTTGAACAAACAATATTTCTTTTTTTTTCACCCTTTACATTGAAAAGACAAAATCAATAAAAAAAGATATGATTCAACCTCAAACCTATTTGAATGTAGCCGATAACAGCGGGGCTCGAGAATTGATGTGTATTCGAATCATAGGAGCTAGTAATCGACGATATGCTCATATTGGTGACGTTATTGTTGCTGTAATCAAAGAAGCAGTGCCAAATACACCTCTAGAAAGATCAGAAGTGATCCGAGCTGTAATTGTACGTACTTGTAAAGAACTCAAACGCGACAACGGTATGATAATACGATATGATGACAACGCTGCAGTTGTTATTGATCAAGAAGGAAATCCAAAGGGAACCCGAATTTTTGGCGCGATCCCCCGGGAATTAAGACAGTTAAATTTTACTAAAATAGTTTCATTAGCACCCGAAGTATTATAAGGGAATACCATGATATAGTTTATAATATTTGAATGAAATGGATTACTTTAATTAGTAGATTGTTTGTATATCACGTATATACCTTTTAAAATTCATAAATATTTATGAATTTAGAAAAAAAAAAGAAATAGAGCATGTTGATTATATCAAAATTCGGGGGCAACAATAATCTTAGTTTATCATGAGTAAAGACACTATTGCTGACATAATAACCTCTATACGCAATGCTGACATGAATGAAAAAAGAACAGTTCGAATACCATCTACTAATATCACTGAAAATATTGTTAAAATCCTTTTACGAGAAGGTTTTATTGAAAACGTGAGAAAACATCAGGAAAGCAATAATTTTTTTTTGGTTTTAACCCTACGACATAGAAGAAATAGGAAAGGACCATATAGAACTGTTTTAAATTTAAAACGGATCAGTCGGCCCGGCCTACGAATCTATTCTAACTATCAACGAATTCCGAGAATTTTAGGCGGAATGGGGATTGTAATTCTTTCTACTTCTCGAGGGATAATGACAGACCGAGAGGCTCGAATAGAAGGAATCGGCGGGGAAATTTTGTGTTATATATGGTAATCTTTCTGATAGCCAAATCATATGCGAAATTTTCATATTTGTGAAAAAAAAGAGTAAAAGGTAGGTTTATAATATTATGCCTCTTTAATTAGTTGATGTTTCAAAGCCGTTTTACCTGGAATGCAAGAGAAAGAACAAAAACAGATTTGCGAAGGTTTAATTACTGAGCTACGTCCCAATGGTATGTATGTTTCGAGTTCGTTTAGATAACAAAAATCAATCCGATTCTAGGTTTTGCTTCGGGAAAGGTTCAACGTAATTTTATACATATACTCCCTATAAATTAACAAAATTATGGTAAGTTCTTATGATTCAACTAAAGGGAATATAATTTGAATATTATATTCAGTATATTCAAAAGTAAAGACTCAAATAATTGGGTGATTTTTTGATTTCAACATTCTTTCGTAGGGATACAATTCGAAGTTAAAAATTTTAAGAAATTTATTTTCTTCCAATTTAATTAAGTAGATTCAGAATTAAGAAAAGGAGTGACAAATATGAAAATAAGGGCCTCCGTTCGTAAAATTTGTGAAAAATGTCGATTGATCCGTAGGCGGGGACGAATTATAGTAATTTGTTCCAACCCGAGACATAAACAAAGACAAGGATAATTGTTTTAAATCAAAAAGGACTCCCGAAATCTAAAGGACCTGATATACAGATGTACAAAAAAATCAGTAAAAAAACCAGGATCCGTTTTGACATGAAATGGATATATCCATATATCTCTGACTTATATTTATGAGATGATAAAATATGGCAAAACCTATACCAAAAATTGGTTCACGTAGAAATAGACGTATTGGTTCACGTAAGAATGCGCGTAGAATCCCAAAGGGAGTTATTCATGTTCAAGCAAGTTTCAACAATACCATTGTGACTGTTACAGATGTACGAGGGCGAGTAATTTCTTGGTCCTCCGCCGGTAGTTGTGGATTCAAGGGTACAAGAAGAGGAACACCATTTGCCGCTCAAACCGCAGCGGGAAATGCTATTCGGACAGTGGTGGATCAAGGTATGCAACGAGCAGAAGTCATGATAAAGGGCCCCGGTCTCGGGAGAGATGCGGCATTAAGAGCTATTCGTAGAAGTGGTATACTATTAAGTTTCATACGGGATGTAACCCCTATGCCACATAATGGCTGTAGGCCCCCCAAAAAAAGACGTGTGTAACCATTGAAGAGATTTCAAGAGAAATAAATAATTCAATGATTTGATCAAATAATATTACTATGGTTCGAGAGAAAGTAACAGTATCTACTCGGACACTGCAGTGGAAGTGTGTTGAATCAAGAGCAGACAGTAAGCGTCTTTATTATGGACGCTTTATTCTGGCCCCACTTATGAAAGGCCAAGCCGATACAATAGGCATCGCGATGCGAAGAGCTTTACTAGGAGAAATAGAAGGAACATGTATTACACGTGCAAAATTTGAGAAACTACCACACGAATATTCTACTTTTGTAGGTATTCAAGAATCCGTACATGAAATTTTAATGAATTTGAAAGAAATTGTATTGAGAAGTAATCTGTATGGAACTTGTAACGCGTCTATTTGTTTCAAGGGTCCGGGATATGTAACTGCTCAAGACATTATTTTACCACCCTCTATAGAAATCGT